TCAGCAAACTCTTGAAATAGCAGAAGCTAATTTGAGAAAAGCTGAAGGAAAGAGACAAATAATTGAGGCAAATCTAGCTCTCCGACGAGCTAGGACAAGAGTAGAGGCCGTCAATGTGATTTCATAACTAGTTGGTGCGTTCGAATAATCAAAAGAGGTTCCCCATTTTGATTGGATTCTGTCAAGTGAATCCAATTTTGATACAACACAATTCAAAAATGAAAGAGAAATCAATAAAAATAAAGAAGAGTGGGGCAAAAAACTTATTAGATACCGGAGTCAATGGTATCTAATAAGTTCTACCTACTATTGGATTTGAACCAATGACTCCCGCCGTATGAAAGCAATACTCTAACCACTGAGTTAAGTAGGTCATTTATCAGCCCAAAGAGAACCAAATCGAACCCATCCCATCCATGGATTATAAATATCATATTCCTTATAAGCAATAATAATCTAAGCAATACCATTCAAAAATTTAGGATGTTGATCATAGAATATTCATCTTGACAAGAAATTATATACATGATAAAATACGCATCACAAGCAGTAAGGGCTATAGCTCAGTCGGTAGAGCACCTCGTTTACACGCGCGCCAATGTTTTTCAGGGAAGTCCATCATACACTCATTGATCTTATTGAGAAATCGATGTCTTACTCCATAACTTTGAGGGAACAATAGCCTGACAAATGGTTCGGTCTGATTTGGATGCCCTTTTAGGTATCAAACAGGCCCCACCATCGATTTGAGATATTGATAAGGTGAATACCGGTACATTCAATGCTAGTCATAATGAGTATAAGGTCCTCAAAAAATCTCTTTTCGTCTTATGAACTTTAAGGTGTATGAAGTTTCATATTTGATTTTCATCTTAAGACGAACGATAGGAACTTCATTTAACTTAAAACGATCTAGGCCAGAGGCAGACCTACGTCAAGATAACCCCACCCTTGAAACACCTTGGTAGTGCTCCTAGATCAGAATCCCAAATAATGAATCAGAGCACACGGAGCCATCTCCTTATCTTATTTTTCTGCCAAGAAAAAATATGGTGGATTAGCTGATATTTCTTTCAGTTAATGAAAGAGCCCAATGCAAAAAAAGATGCATGTTGGGTCTTTGAAACAGTTCAGATCATTTTGATAATAATAAGTTTGATCTGTTTTACCGAGAAGGTCTACGGTTCGAGTCCGTATAGCCCTAAAGCCCTATAAAATGAAAATTGGAAATACAGTATAATTTTCATTTCTTCATTCTCTTTTGGTACTTGTAACTGACCGGTTAGTTCATCAAAACAAAATTTTTCCTAGAAACTCACTCACAGAAATCATTTAAAGCAGAACAAAAAACTGAAATAAAAAGTATTTCAAGGGATCGGATTGATCCCTTTCTAACCGTGGCTAAACAAACCAACCTTTCGTGATTAACCTTCGGAGGGAAATTCATATGGAATTTCCCTGTCCACAATCAAGAGGTTAAGTTAGTGATACTCCTTTTCTTTTGTATATTTGTATACCTAACCTTAATGAATTTAAGAAGTCAAAGATATGAGCCCGGTGAATAACTCTTTGGAGTTTTTCACATAGCTCTAGGGAATATTGTGGGCAAGCTACAGCTTGTTGAAAAACGAATCTCTTTCTCTTTCGTAAGTTTTAGTGTCAACAATGTAAAATAGTAAAATAGGCTTTTTCTTCGTATACCTTATCTAGACCGAGCGAAGCACAACAAAACAAAAAGGGGAATGGTCTTCTTTTTCTGTATTCAATCAAGAGCAAATCCCATCCAGATTCGAATAAACGGAATATACGAACACTAAAACACTAAGATTAAGATATTCGAAATCCCGAGACGGAAATACCTATCCATTCTCTTACATTTGACATTTGAATACTTATTCTATTCTAATATTTTATTATAAATCATTAATAAAAAACGACAAAAACCTCTTTTTATAAAAGAATTTGCAAAGAATCAAAAGAATAATAAGTTTGAAATTCTTAAATAATAATTCTATTTTTTTTATTTGGAAGCCCCTTTCTTTAGCCAGAATCCTAGGTGAAAACAAGAGAATTTGTCTAAGCGTAACATATAGAGTTATACTAACTAAAGCAATTAAAGAATTTTGCAATAAAAGATTAAGGAAACAGGATCCCAGTCAAGTCAGTCGATAAATCTTGAAATGATATATGGCCACAAGAAACTAATTCAATTCAAATCGACCAATCCGGTCTATTTTCCATATTCATAGGAGTGCGTCTATGTTTTTGCTTTACGAATATGATATTTTTTGGGCATTTCTACTAATATCAAGTCTTATTCCTGTTTTGGCATTTTTCATTTCCGGGGTTTTAGCCCCGATTAAGAAAGGGCCGGAGAAACTTTCTACTTATGAATCGGGTATAGAACCAATGGGCAACGCTTGGTTACAATTTAGAATTCGTTATTATTATTATATGTTTGCTCTAGTTTTTGTTGTTTTTGATGTTGAAACAGTTTTTC